ATCAGCCGACCCGGTTTACGAATCTATTCCAACTATCAACGAATTCCTAGGGTTTTAGGCGGAATGGGGATTGTCATTCTTTCTACCTCTCGAGGAATAATGACAGATCGTGAGGCTCGACTCCAAGGGATTGGAGGAGAAATTTTGTGTTATATATGGTAACCCTTCTAGTATCCGAATTTGATCCGTAACTTCCTATTTGTAAAAAAGAGAGGAAAGTCTGGTTGTCTAATATCATATCACTCCTCCTCCATTAATTGATACTTCAAGAGGGTTACCTGGAATGAAAGAACAAAAATTGATTCATGAGGGTTTAATTATTGAATCACTTCCCAATGGTATGTTCCGGGTTCGTTTAGATAACGAAGATCTGATTCTAGGTTATGTTTCGGGTAGGATCCGACGTAGTTTTATACGGATACTACCAGGAGATAGAGTCAAAATCGAAGTAAGTCGTTATGATTCAACCCGGGGACGTATAATTTATAGACTTCGTAACAAAGATTCGAACGATTAGGTGCCTTTTTAAACATGCCTTTCATGGGGTGGGTATACAACTCGAGGTTCAAAATTTCAAGAGACTTATTTTCTTCCAAGGAGTAGATTCAGAATTAAGGTAAGGAATTAAAAATATGAAAATAAGGGCTTCCGTTCGTAAAATTTGTGAAAAATGCCGATTGATCCGTAGACGGGGACGAATTATAGCAATTTGTTCCAACCCGAGACATAAACAGAGACAAGGGTAATCTTTCTAAAAAGGGACTCTCTAAAGGACCCGATATACAAATAAAGGATCTGTTTTGACACGAAATGGATATATCCATATATCTCTGACTCATATTTATGAGATGATAAAATATGACAAAATCTACACCAAGAATTAGTGCACGTAGAAGTGGGCGTATTGGTTCACATAAGACTGGACGTAGAATACCAAAAGGAATTATTCATGTTCAAGCGAGTTTCAACAATACCATTGTGACTGTTACAGATGTACGAGGTCGGGTGGTTTCTTGGGCCTCTGCTGGTACTTGTGGATTCAAAGGCACAAGAAGAGGGACACCATTTGCTGCTCAAACCGCAGCAGGAAATGCTATTCGTACAGTAATGGATCAGGGTATGCAACGAGCAGAAGTCATGATAAAGGGTCCAGGTCTCGGAAGAGATGCAGCATTACGGGCCATTCGTAGAAGTGGTATACTATTAAGTTTCGTACGTGACGTAACCCCTATGCCACATAATGGATGTAGACCTCCTAAAAAAAGACGTGTGTAGAAATAAGAATGGAACGGATTTCAAGAGAAATAAATGATTCAATAATCTGATTAAAAAAGAATATAATATTAGTATGGTTCGAGAGGAAGTAGCAGTATCCACTCGGACACTACGGTGGAAGTGTGTTGAATCAAGAGTAGACAGTAAGTGCCTTTATTATGGCCGTTTCATTCTGTCCCCACTTATGAAAGGTCAAGCAGATATGATAGGTATCGCAATGAGAAGGGCTTTACTTGGAGAAATAGAAGGAACATGTATCACACGTGCAAAATCTGAGAAGGTACCACATGAATATTCTACAGTAGTAGGTATTGAAGAATCCGTACATGAAATTTTAATGAATTTGAAAGAAATTGTATTAAGAAGTAATCTGTATGGAGCTCTCGACGCATCTATTTGCGTCAGGGGTCCTAGATGCGTAACTGCTCAAGATATTATCTCACCGCCTTCTGTGGAAATAGTGGATACTACACAGCATATAGCTAGCCTGATGGAACCAATTGATTTGTGTATTGAATTACAAATCGAAAGAGATCGTGGATATCGTATGAAAACCCCAAATAACTATCAAGATGGAAGTTATCCTATAGATGCTGTATTCATGCCTGTTCGAAATGCGAATCATAGTATTCATTCTTATGGGAATGGGAATGATAAACAAGAGATACTTTTTCTCGAAATATGGACGAATGGAAGTTTAACTCCTAAAGAAGCACTTCACGAAGCTTCCCGTAATTTGATTGATTTATTTATTCCTTTTTTACATGCGGAGGAACAGGACCCCCAGTTAGAGGACAATCCAACCCCGTTTACCTTACCTTTTTTTACCTTTCACGATAGATTAGCTAATATAAGGAAAAACAAAAAAGGAATTCCATTGAAATGTATTTTTATTGATCAATCAGAATTGCCTCCCAGGACCTATAATTGTCTTAAAAGGTCCAATATACATACATTATTGGACCTTTTGAGTAAGAGTCAAGAAGATCTTATGAGAATTGAACATTTTCGCATAGAAGATGTAAAACAGATATTGGACATTCTACAGAAGGATTTCACAATTGATTTACCTAAGAATTAAGTTTTAAATACATTGGAATTATTTCATCTTTTTCTATTTTATTTTTATAATATAATTTTATAATATAATTTATAATTTTTTATAATTTTATAATTTAAAATTTTATAATATATTTTATAATATAATTAGAATATTTTATAATAT